GCGGTATATAAAAAATGATCAATTTGAAAAAGCTATAAGAAATGAAACGTCACAATATATTTTTTACACATGTCGAAGTGATGGCAACCAAAGAATATCTTTTACGTATCCATCCAGTTTGTCAACTTTTTTGGAAATGATACAAAGAAAAATTACTTTGTACACAAATACAATGGAAAATCACTATTGATAAAAATACAAAAGATAAATAAGATAAAGAAATATTGAGACAAAAGATAAATAGAAGAAAAGATAATAAGAGATACGCCCTCCTCCTACATATTTTATGCCCTCTCCTACAAAGAAACTCGTAATACCAACGCCATTCGTAATTCCATCAATTACTCGTCTATCAAAAAAATGAGTTAATTCAGCTAATCCTCTTAGACCCTTAGTAAAAGATGTTGCATAAAAAGCATCTATGTAACCACGATTATATGACCAACTATATATTATATTTATTAGTTTGTCTCCCCAAAAGCGCGTCTGACCCTTTTTTAAAAATGCATTTTTAAAATTAAAATTTTGTAAAGATGAATAAAGGGGCTTATATAAAAGAGATGCTATAAGTATTCCAAAACATGCTAGACTGACTGAAAAAATAGCATTTGAAAAAAATTCATACCAATCCACCGAATCAGTCAAATTTTTATGTAAAAGATTTATAGACGGAGTTAACCATTTTGATAATATATCCAAACCCATTCCTTCTTGATTCAAAGGAAGTGCCAGGGATCCCACGAACAAGGTAAATAGAACCAATACAAGCAAAGAGAATAACATAGTATTATCTGATTCATGGGGATATAAAAAACTTTTTTTTTTACAAGTTTTTAAATGAATAATTAAGGGTTGGTTGATGGTTTTTACCATATTATAAATTTGGTTTTGGTATGCCGTCTTAGAAAAAAAAGAAGCCTTCTCATTATTATTCATTATTAATAAAGTTAATAAACTTATATATATATATTTTTTTTTTAAGCCTTCTTTTCCCCATAGAGATACTGAATAAAACGGACTCATTCCCATTTGTTTTCCACTGTAATTTTGAAAATTAGTATTTAAATGCCCTTCAAAAGTAAGTAAATAAATTCGAAACATATAAAATGCAGTTAACCCGGCTGTGGAACAAGCTATTATTCCGAAAAGTGGTGAATACAACCAAGTATCATTAAGAATTTCATCTTTGGACCAAAAACAAGCAAGTGGGGGAATACCACAAAGAGAAAGTGTACCTAATAAAAAAGCTGTTTTTGTAATTGGGACATGTTTTGTTAAACCGCCCATAAGAACCATATTCTGACTTTTATCTGGAGAATATCCAACAATAGCTTCCATTGAATGAATAATTGATCCAGATCCTAAAAACAATAATGCTTTAGAGTAAGCATGAGTAATCAAATGAAATAAAGCAGCTCGATATGACCCCATACCTAAAGCTAACATCATATAACCCAATTGAGACATTGTAGAATAGGCTAAACTTCTCTTAATATCTTTTTGAGCAAGAGCCAAAGTAGCTCCTAATAGTACTGTTATTATACTTATTAAAGATATAAAATTCATTATGTAGGGTATTCCTATGAAAAGAGGAAGAAGACGAGCGACAAGAAAAATGCCCGCTGCTACCATCGTAGCAGCATGAATCAGAGCCGAAATAGGGGTAGGCCCTTCCATGGCATCAGGTAACCATACATGAAGGGGGAATTGTGCCGATTTAGCAATTGCACCGGAAAATACTAGAAAAACGCATAAATTATAAACTAAAAAAGTAAACGCATTATCATTATTATAACTTAAGTTATTGAATATTTCGAACAAATCCTGAAATTCAAAACTACCTGTTATCCAATAAAGACCTAAGATTCCTAAAAATAAACCAAAATCTCCTATACGATTAGTTACAAAAGCTTTTTGACAAGCATTTGCAGCAATAGGTCGTGTGAACCAAAAACCTATTAATAGATATGAGCACATTCCAACTAATTCCCAAAAAATATAAATTTGTATCAAATTTGAACTCGTAACTAATCCCAGCATGGAAGTATTGAAAAAACTCATATAAGCAAAAAATCTTAAATATCCTTGATCATGAGACATATAATTATCACTATAAATCAAAACCAGAATTCCAACAGTAGTAATTAATATTAACATAATAGAAGTAAGTGGGTCGATCAAGTGGCCGAACTCTAAAGAAAAATCATTATTAATAGTCCAAGACCATACATATTGATATATGAAATTGCTATTTATTTGCTGAATAGCCAGATCTGCAGAACAAATCATAACTATACTTAATAATAAAACACTAGGAAAAGCCCACACGCGACGAAGATTTTTTGTTGCCGTCGGAAAAAAGAGAAGCCCGACTCCGATTAAGACAGGAACTGTAAGTGGAACGAAAGGTATGATCCATGCATATGGATATGTATGTTCCATAAGAAAAACCTTTTTCATTTTAAATTAATTCTTTCCGATTCACCGGATCTTCTCTCTTTCGCAAAAAAAAAAGGAAAAATATATATATATAGATTAGAGATGCAAGACCAAAATTTAATCTTCTTAAGTAGTCTTATTCTTTACCAAATCGTTCAAATCAAGAAGTTACAATTGATTAAATGATATCACCCTTACTAGTGCAAAGTGAATAGTTATTTATTATTTTTTAAGTAATATGGTTCTATATTTAAAGCTATTTCGGGAGATCCAGAAAAAAAAAGCTTTTTTAACTTTAACCAATTTTATTTCTATAGTACGTTGGATACTATAGCTATAGAGCTTTTACTATGAGGATATAAAGAAATCCATTAGTATAGTATGAATTCGTTTTTTTTGTCCGGAAAGTTATAATTTATTAATTATATGTAATATAAATGTAAAAAAAAATTAATGACATATAATCTTTTTTCGCCTTTTTTATAGCAAAGTAGTATTATCTAAATAAAGAACTAGATGGATAATCAATAGTAAATAAAGATTCGTTTTTATTGAATATTAAATATTCTATTAATACTAGATAGATGACTAGATAGATGTCTTTCACATCCAACTATAACAATGAGTAATCTCTTTTGAATGGCAGTTCCAAAAAAACGTACTTCTATGTCAAAAAAGCGGATTCGTAAAAATTCTTGGAAAAAGAAGGGATATTGGGCAGCGTTAAAAGCTTTTTCATTATCGAAATCTCTTTCGACCGGGAATTCCAAAAGTTTTTTTGTGCCGACAAATAAATAATCAAACATTGGAATAATCGGAATAAGAACTGAATGACTTTTTTGTTCTATCCCTAGAACTATCTAGGATCTAGGGATAGAACAAAAAAGTCTTATTCCCACAGAGGATAAACTATGCGTAAGCTTATTATTTTATTAAGTTAAATATAACTGACATTCTAAAATCAGATAAATATACTCTATTAGTGAACACATATTTAAATGACGTTGTATTCCTAAATTTTAAATTTTAATCGTTCCTAAATATGAATTGACTACTTCAATCTCGACGATTGAGTATGAATAGGTTATTATAATTTTGAGCAAGCCGCTATGGTGAAATCGGTAGACACGCTGCTCTTAGGAAGCAGTGCTAGAGCATCTCGGTTCGAGTCCGAGTGGCGGCATGGGATCTATCTTCTAAAACTTCTAAAATAAAAGCGATAGACTAAGTCCTATTAAGTAATTCCAGAAATTAAACTCCCTGCATTCCGTAATTATAATTAAGGTACTCCCTCCTTAAAAAAATATATATAATATGATTTTTTCGACTTTCGAACATATATTAACTCATATATCCTTTTCTATTATTTCAATTTTAATTACACTATATTTTATAACCTTATTAGTGGATGAAATCGGAGGACTAGATGATTCATCCGAAAAGGGCATGATAGCGAGCTTTTTCTGTATAACCGGATTATTAATCACGCGGTGGATTTATTCGCGACATTTTCCATTAAGTGATTTATATGAATCATTAATTTTTCTTTCGTGGAGTTTATCCAGTATTAATATGCTTCCGTATTTTCAAAAACATAAAAATAATTTAAGCGCAATAACCGCGCCAAGTGCTATTTTTACCCAAGGCTTTGCTACTTCGGGTCTTTTAACTGAAATGCATCAATCCGCAATATTAGTACCTGCTTTACAATCCCAATGGTTGATGATGCATGTAAGCATGATGGTATTGGGCTATGCAGCTCTTTTATGTGGATCATTATTATCAATAGCTCTTTTAGTCATTACATTTCGAAAAGACATAAGTATTCTTCCTAAAAGCAACCATTTATTAAAATTAAATGAGTTAGTTTACTTTAATGAGACCAAATACACAAATAAAATAAACAATATTGTAAAAAATACTTCATTTCTTTCTCATAGGAATTATTACAAGTATCGATTGATTCAACAATTGGATGATTGGGGTTATCGTGTTATTAGTCTAGGTTTTATCTTTTTAACCATAGGTATTCTTTCGGGAGCAGTATGGGCTAATGAGGCATGGGGATCATATTGGAATTGGGACCCAAAAGAAACTTGGGCATTTATTACTTGGACCATATTTGCGATTTATTTACATACGCGAACAAAGGAAAATTTACAAGGTGAAAATTCGGCAATTGTGGCTTCTATGGGGTTTCTAATAATTTGGATATGCTATTTTGGGGTTAATCTATTAGGAATAGGGTTACATAGTTATGGTTCATTTAACCTCTAATTGAATTGCAGAAAGGGCGTGACTAATACAGTTAGGTGTAGGACTATATATAAGAAAACTTCGTGTAAGCTGACGAGAACCCTTTGAATCCAGATTGTAGTGATTCAAAGGGTTCGGAATAATTCGGTTTACAATTCATTTTTTATTATCTTAAGTAAACTATTTATCAAAAAAATTAGATAGAATAGTTTCGACCTTGTCAACTGATAATGAAAGAACGAAATCCGGGTAAATACCAATCCCTATTACTGGTAAAAAGATAGAAAGAGAAACAAATAATTCTC